AACGAAGAATCAATAAGAATTCTCAAATCCAGATCGGCTAGTTGTTCTCGAATCGCACCTGCTCCACTAGAAATTTCTCGATTTCGAAATGCATCGAAACCTTGAGTAGTAAAAAATAGTGGGATGCTGTATTTCCAGGATTGGATTTCATATTCGAATGAACCTCGTAATCGTAAGAAAGTGGGTTTTTTAACGACGGGTCTAGCAAACGAAAAATTTGGATAGGATCCAATAGGATCTCCCCCTTTTAAAATCGGACATGAAAGTTTCCTTTCATCCGGCTCAAGCAGTTACGCCCAAGATAAAGGGATTTCCGCTTTCAAATTCTATAAAACGGATAATCCAATAGTCTAAAAAAAAGTTGTTTACTCTTTACTCAAGTTCTCAATAAAGACCAAACAACTTTTCACTGTTGATGCATTCCTCTTCTCAATTATGACAGAAAAGAAATATAAAATTCTTGAGTAGTCTATACCCCCTTTCGAATGAGGAATCCCTTAAAATTATTAATTAAAAGGAGTATTCCGGAATTCATAAGAGATTTCCTTGTCTATTTTATGTATTATTCCATTTGATCTTTTAGGTCCAGACTTTACCTCGACGGTTATGCTACGATATACTTCAGCCTATATGCGATGGATAGACTTCCGCAACCATTATATATTTGCTTATTTACACATAATCTTCGTTCTTTCTAAAAGAAATGGAATAATGAATTACACAAGAAGTTTTTTTTTACGAGGTGTAGAGCTATAAACTTATATTTCTTTGTTACTGAATCGACCATAGACCCATTCCCTTTTTAATTGGGGAATATTCAATATACCCAAAATTCTGAGCTTCATGTTACTCACTCCCAGAGACATGTCAGATCGGGGACATCCCAATTCAATTGAATGGAATGACAGTTTATCGTTAATAATCTGTACAATAAAAAATTGGATCAAATCACACATCGCAATAAACTAGACCTTCTAATTCTTTAAGAGGTTTATCTAAAAGATTCGCGATATAACTAGGAAGACGTTTCAAATACCACACATGGGTTACTGGGCATGCCAGTTTTATATAACCCATTTGATATCTACGTATCCGAGAATCAACAAATTCTACCCCGCATTGTTCGCAAAATTTGTTGTTGTCTTTTTTATCTCCGATCACTCGATAATTTCCACAAGCACAAATCCCACTTTTTACAGGCCCAAAAATTCTTTCACAAAATAATCCATCTTTTTCAGGCTTATTGGTTTTGTAATGAAATGTATAGGGTTTTGTTACCTCGCCAACTATCTCTCCATTAGGTAGAATCTTTTTTGCCCAAGCAATTATTTGTTGAGGAGAAACTGATCCAATTCGGAGTTGTTGATGTTTATATTGATCAATCATAGAATAAAAATTATGATTCCGTCCAATTAAGCTTCCTTCCTATGAATCCGGAAGTTCTTCTCAGATACAAGGAAATGATTCAGTTCCATAGCCAAAGATCGTATTTCTCGAACGAGCAATCGAAAAGATTCTGGAGCGTCCACAGGTTTCGGTATTGTTCCGCCAATGATAGTAGTCGCGAGTACTGCTTGGCGAGCTTTAATATGATCAGATTTATAAGTAAGCATCTCTTGCAAAATATTAGCAACACCAAATCCCTCAAGGGCCCAAACCTCCATCTCACCTACACGTTGTCCTCCTTGCTTGGCCCTTCCTCTAAGGGGTTGCTGCGTAACAAGTGCATAATGCCCACTGGAACGTCCATGTATTTTATCATCAACTTGATGAATTAATTTCAAGATATAAGGCTTTCCTATTATAACAGGCTGTTCAAAAGGATTCCCTGTTCTTCCATCAAATATTCTGCTTTTGCCCGGATACTCGGGTTCAAATATCCACGGATTCGATGTTTGTTTACTGGCTTCATATAATTCAGAAAATACTAGTTTTCTAGAAGCCTCTTGCTCATATCTCTCATCAAAAGGTGCTATTCGATAATGTCTATCTAGCATATCCCCCGCTAATCCGAGTGAGCATTCAAATATCTGTCCTACATTCATTCGTGACGGCACCCCTAATGGATTGAAGACCATATCAACAGATCTTCCATCTTGCAAATAAGGCATATCCTGTCTATACAAGATTTTTGAAATGATACCCTTATTTCCATGTCTCCCGGCCACTTTATCACCTACTTTAATTTCACGTTTTTGTAAAATATATATACGAATAGTTTCCGGATTATAATTAGAACCCCTCTTTTTTTGGATCCATCTCACATCAATAACTCGACCCCTACCGCCTATAGGTAGTTTTAGACAAGTTTCCTTTGAGGAGGATACCTGAATTCCAAGTATAGCTCGTAATAATCTATCTTCCGGGGCATACGATGATTCTTGCACCATTTGAGGCGTTAGTTTACCCACTAAAATATCTCCTGTCTCTACCCAAGATCCCAGTATCACAATTCCATTTTTGTCTAAATTTCGAAGTAAGTGGGCTTCTAGGTGCGGAATTTCCTTAGTGATTTTTTCAGGACCATGGCTTGTCGCATGAGTCTGAATTTCATATTTCCGTATGTGAAAAGAAGTATAAATATCTTCATAGACCAGACGCTCACTAATGAGTACAGCATCCTCAGAATTGTAACCTTCCCATGGCATATAAACTACTAATATGTTTTTTCCCAAAGCGAGTTCGCCGCAATTTGTAGCAGCACCGTCTGCTACAATTTGTCCCCTTTTAATGCATTTACCTCGTTGAACCTGGGATTTTTGATGCATGCAAGTATTTTTGTTGGAACCTTGATACATAACCAATGGGATGTTTAGAGTATCCCCATTCCCAAATAGAATGATCTTGTCAGTATCGGTATAAATGATCTTTCCCTCTTGCTCGGCTACAGCGGAAGCTCCTGAATCTACGGCCACTTGGCGTTCCAATCCAGTTCCCACAATGCATTTTTCGGACCGAGAAAGTGGAACTGCTTGACGTTGCATATTAGAACTCATTAAAGCTCGATTTGCATCATTATGCTCGATAAAAGGAATGAGAGAAGCTCCAATAGAAAAATATTGAAAGGGGAAAATACTGCGAAGATGAACCTGTTCCCATGCAATATTCAGAAATTCCTGACGGTATCGCGCTGGAACAATCTGTTCCTCCCGAATACCTCGATTCAGTGCCAAAGAATTTCCTGTAGCTACCATATAATATTCATCTCTACTTGATGATAAAAAAAGCATCCGTATTCTTTTTGATCTCTCAGAAATATCATAAAATGGACTTTCTATAGACCCCCAATGACCAATCTTCGCATGAATTGCTAGGGATCCAATAAGTCCAACATTGATTCCTTCAGACGTGTCAATTGGACAAATGCGTCCATAGTGACTCGGATGGATATCTCGTATACGAAAACTAGCAGTTCGACCCGTCAATCCCCCGGGTCCTAAATAACTCAATTTTCTCCCATGAACTATTTGGGTCAATGGATTGGTTCGATCCAGAACTTGAGATAATGGATGTAATCCAAAAAAAGATTCATAAGTGGTTGTTAGTGGAGTTGAAGTCACCAAATTCTGAGGAGTCGGTATCAATTTTAGTCTAATTGCTCCACATATAGTTCCTCTAACCATATTTTCTAAACGAACTAGAGCCAATCCAAATTGATCTTGTAAGAGATCTGCTACGGAACGAATACGTTTATTTTTCAAATGATTCATATCGTCAAGTGTACCCATTCCAACTTTCATTCCAATCAAATGATCCGCAGCTGCCAATATATCTCGCGGTAACAAAAATGTATTGTTCTGAGGTATATCGAGATTCAGCCTTTGGTTCATATTTCGTCGACCAATCCTTCCTAATTCACATCTTTGTTGAAAAAATTTTTTTTGTAATTCCTTGCACAAAGATTCAGAGAATACTGGATCTCCGCCTACATAAGCAAATTGTTGATAAAACTCCAAAATGGCATTCTCTTTTGACCCAATTTTTTTTTTCTCCTTATCATTCAGGAAAGACAAGAAAATTTCAGGATAGCAAACATTCTCTAGAATTTCGCTTAAATTCGAGCCCATAGCTGATAATAGAACTAGAATAGATATCTTTTGTTTCCTACTCACACGAGCCCATATCCTTGCTTTTCTATCAATCTCTAATTCTAATCTTCCTCCCCAATCCGATATTATGGTGCCGGTATAGACCAAAATTCCGTTATGGTCCAATTCTGACCGGTAATAGATACCGGGGCTTTGCAATATTTGATTGATTACAATTCTATATATTCCATTTACTATAGAAGTTCCCAGGGAGTTCATTAGAGGTATGTTTCCAATAAAAATTGTTTGTTCTTGGATATCCTTATTGCTTTTCCAAATTAATCCTGCGGATACATATAATTCAGAGGAGTATGTAAGTGATTCATATACAGCATCTTTTTCTTTTATCAAGGGTTCTACCAATTGGTATGTTTCCGCAAATAATTGAAATTCAATTTCTTGATCCGGATCTTCAATCTTTGGAAACTTATAAAGTTCTTCTCTTAAGCCCCGATCAATGAACCTACAAAATCCTTCAAATTGTATCTGATTCAACCCGGGTATTGTAGACATTCCCGCATTTTCACCCCCAATCATTTTGAATTTCCCCTTTCTATTTTTTAGAAAATATCCCATGATTTGCTGTCTCATTCTTCATCGAATCACATGAATAGATTTAGCAATAATGGAATTTCCGTTTTTTTTTTACTGAATCACATGAAAATTTTTTTACTTAACTCTGTATATGAAATACCTGTTATGAAAAGAGGAAAAAAATTGAATTTTATACTCAAATTTGAATTTGCAAAACAAAACAAACAGATAGAATCGAAATTCTAAATGGAAAGGAATTGAAAAAATCCACCTAGACTTCCGGTTTTTTTTAATAATATCAAAACAAAAAATGGATTCAATCTCTAACATTATTTATTATGTTATGATATTACATATTTCAATTCGATTGGATACCAGAAAAAAAAAGAAATTCGTGATTTGCTCTGCTCGATAAAGACCTAATCTAAAAATCAGAAACAATATATAATTCTTTTTTTTTCGCACTTAACCCCTTTTCATAATTGTTCAAAAAAAAAAAAGAATAGGAATTCGCAGAGACGAGAGATATTTTTAAAAATTATCTATAGAATACCTATTCTATACGTACGGAATACGGATATAAATAAAATACCCGGATTAGATATTTTCGGTGTAACAATTAATAATTATGTTATTCTAGGGTTTACATATACTGACAGTTGCTGTTATAATTGAAATGGAAAAGAGGAGTTTTTTTTCGATAAAAAAGAGCAATAAAGAGCAATATTAATTCATTTTTATATGAAATTGGATTCTCTTATCTCATAAAGACAAAACCATATTTTCAATTCCAATTCAAGAATTGTTCAGGAATTTATAGTTAACGGTTCCATTTTGTCCTTCCATTTTTGCGTTTGTCGCTGAAAGTCCACGCTTTTTTTTTTTTCATTTTGGCGGCATGGCCGAGCGGTAAGGCGGGGGACTGCAAATCCTTTTTCCCCAGTTCAAATCCGGGTGTCGCCTGATCTGATTGACAAGAGAATTGAAATAGCTTATTCCGTTTTGTTGATAGAAAACTTGCATGGGGGGTTGCTCTATAAAATAAAGCTTTGCGTCACGAATTCAAGGAAAGATTCTAGTAGTGAAAAGGAATCGATAAATCTTGAGATGATAGTCCTTTCACCCCATTACTACTATAGTGTCCATCTAGTCTACTGACCGGGTCTTGAATTAGATTGGATAAGTATGTATAGGTCGGACAGAGAGAATCTAATTCCATTTTTAGTTGGGGAAGAGGCAAAAGAAACCTTGCATACAGACTCATGAAAGTATATGAACGTTCTGGCAGTTATTCAATATTAGTTAGATTTAATACCTAATTTAGATTGAATAGCTAATTTGGCTTTCTTTTTTTTTTAGTTATAATTTATATTATTATTATTCAATTTTATTCTTATTTAATATAAAAAATTGAATTAATTTTCGGTAACCTCTCTAGTCGAAGAAAGAGTTTAATAGAATACTTCTGATTGTTTTCGAGAATGAATTGAGAGACAGTAAGGATTAGATCAAATAGAAATAAGAAAGAGTATGCAAAGTAATCAGTCTTGATTGTATATATATATATATATATTCATTTAAATAAAATGAGGGGAAAGAAAAACATAGGTCTTTGTATTGTTACCTGTTAGTAACAAAAATCTCCTTAATACTTCCAAGGAAGTTTCCGAATATTTTGTTTATCCGTAATGTTTTACGATTCTACTAGAAATCAGATAAGAACTTGTTAGACGTTCTAATTGGATTTGTTAGATTGTTTCGTTAATCGTGTTAGCACAGAATCCCTTTTTGACTCTGTACCAGTGATTCCACTATTATTATAGTTTATAGTATTATTTGTGATTAATACAATACAAAAAAAAATAAAACACGAAGAATTAGTGAACAATACTGAAATAATTCCTTCATATTGGTTGATATAGATAGGAGACAAAATGGACATGGATATAGTGAGTCTTGCTTGGGCTGCTTTAATGGTAGTTTTTACATTTTCCCTTTCTCTCGTAGTATGGGGAAGAAGTGGACTTTAATGGTACTACTTAATTTAGTTAAGGGATCAAACTGTATCAATTGTTTTATAGCTGAGTTCTGATATTTTTTTTTTTACTATTGAATTTGAATTTCAGTAGTCAATTATATCCTCATTATCGGAATTCTATTGTATTCGAGTGGTGTAATGTATTCTAGGCATAATATAGAAATACAAAATACTCTTTCAATCAAACAACAAATATTTGAATTATTCCCATGTTTGTGTCAAGGAGATAAAAAAAAGTAGGAAATTTATTCCTATTCCAACCGAATTCTTCCTAAGATCTCTTTGAACTGGCTCTTACCAAAGTTATATATCGAAAATGAGGAACCACGGAACCCCCTCTTCTTAATCTAACACCATTCCTTTTTTTTTTCAAAAAAAAAAGATAAAATAAATATATATAGTATAGTTATGTTATTTGTTATAAAGCAGATACACAATTTGATAGGAAACAAAAAATCGACATAGGAGTTGTCTAACGAGATACTACACATAATAAGATGTTGGCCTTGCTTTAGGTGAATATCATATTACGTATTTACCTTACCACTTGCTTGTTTTATTTATTTTTTTTTTATTTATTTTTGGTTCGAAATTGGATTTATGCTTTCTTTATTGAACTTCATTTGCAATCATGGTTAAAATATTAAAAATAGGTTGGGTTTTACCACCAATCTTTTCGAAATAGGGAAAAAAACTTTTCATTTTAATAGAAACCTCGGATCATCTGTTAACTATTTAATAACAACTATTTAATCAATTACTTATCGGAAATGCTAAAAAGATTACTTGATTCTCTTATACCGGGATTGGTATTAAAATCTAATCGTAATACCATAAATTCGAATCGGAAAAATAAGAGTTGCTTTTGGATTATTACAGATTGATTTGAACCAATACAAATCAAATAGATGAAACAAAGAAGAAATTGGGGATACTATGCTATATACATTACATATAATGTAATTGAGATTCTATATATGAATAAGAGAATATATATGAATATACATATTGTAAATTGATCCATATTTTTTTATAAAGTCAAACTTTTTTTTACACTACAATAATAGATAAATAATATGGTAGAAAGAGATCTATTTTATTTCTACCATATTATACGGATTTCATAGAATTCTGGTGATTCTAGTCCGATTATTTCATTTTAACCTTAAGACCACAAAACAAAAATGGAATTTTTTTTTTTCATTCATTGCATTGACATGAATTAAGAAGTCATGTTTAAGTAAAATTAGTCACTTTGACTTACTGTTTTTACATAAATTATAAGTAAAAAGGCAGTAGGAACTAGAATGAACAGTGCAGTAGCAATAAATGCAAGAATATTTACTTCCATAATCTCTATGCTTTATTTCTCTTTTATTTCCAATAAAAAACTCGGGATTTAATCCCATATAGATGATAAATCTTTTGTCGGTAAATTCAATGGTATAAATTACATCTTGATGATATCAAATGGGATCAATATTATGAATAACAATATCTGAGCTATAAAATCGATTAATCGTCGAGAATTGAATAGTATAACATAGGAAGATCTTTTATCCATACCCAATTCCAAAGATTTTGTTTCCAATGCAATCCAAAATTCCGTATTCTTTTTTTTTTTACTTTATTTAACTTTAATATGAAGGTTCCGACAAAGAAAGAAAAAAAGATGGATCCCTGTTAGGAATGAGATTTTGTTTGTTATTTTTTTTTTATTCCCTTTCACACACGAAATGAATTGATGTCTTTTTTTTATTTGTATCCATCGGGACTGACGGGGCTCGAACCCGCAACTTCCGCCTTGACAGGGCGGTGCTCTGACCAATTGAACTACAATCCCAGGGAAAAGGGCGTACAGCATAGATATTCTTATGATTTCATTCAAACCCCTTCTTTTTTTTTTCGATTTTAGATTAGAATCGTTTGCTGTAACTGACAGAGGCGGGACTTATATATATATATTGATCAATATCAATACGCACTTTTTTAGGGAGATCGACACGGATTACGAGTAATCCGTTCGTTATTGCCAAATCAATTGAAAACTGAATCAATCAATAAAAAACAAAGACTCTTTTTTATTTACTTTTATCTTTTTCTTTAACCCTTTCCTTAGACTTTAGACTTACAGATCCTGATATGAATCTAGATCATCAGCAAGATTCGAACTTATGAAATATAGATTTCATTATACAATTTCATTCTACAATATGGTACAAAAAAAAAGCGCTAGAGATTTGTCATATTTGATTGTCTTCTGTATCCGAGCACATAGGCCATTTCCGAAGAACAACAAATGGGTTATATTATTTCATGGTGGATCGTAAAATTATTGGGCCGAGCTGGATTTGAACCAGCGTAGACATATTGCCAACGAATTTACAGTCCGTCCCCATTAACCGCTCGGGCATCGACCCAGGAAGAATCAATTTGAGTCTTTTTTGATAATCCATGATCAACTTCCTTTCGTAGTACCCTACCCCCAGGGGAAGTCGAATCCCCGTTGCCTCCTTGAAAGAGAGGTGTCCTGGACCACTAGACGATGGGGGCCCACTTTCCCAACCACCATTATACTATGTTCATAGTATAACATAGTTTTTTTTTTGTCAATAATAGATTGGAATGATATGATTCGATCAGAAGGATCTTTCCATTTTTTCAAAATTCCATACCATAGAATTTTTTGGTTCATCATTAGATTTCGAAATTGTTCATTCCAATCGCCAATCCAATCTATAATTCCAAAAGGACAAAAGGGTAAGTATTGCGAAAGAAAGATAGGATCCTTTCAGAGAATAATTGGTTTGCTGGAAAAGGCGGGAGTTAAAATATCATTTCTTTCACTTTTATTCATTGTTAAGATTCAGTAGGTATATCTCTATCTCATCCTAAGCCGGAAAAAAACGAAAATCAATTTGGGAATCGGGTAGAAGGATAAAGATCAACAAGTTATTGAAATTTTTTTTTTTCCAATAAAGAATGAAGTGGTTGAAGGACAGGAAAATTGAAATCAATTTTTCAATGATTCGATAAAATATTTGAATTGGTGGGTACATGTATCAATACTCAATACAATGAATTTCGTTATGATGAGGATGAATTCAATTCGAATCGGTTTTGTGAAAAACTTCATTACATTGATATTTTTCAAATCGAATATCAATAAACCTTTTCATTAACTATACTCTATTCACTAGGTAAATAAATTTTTTGTTCCTTAATGAGTCGCTATGTAGATAATATCTATCTATATGTGCATATATTCTAATCTTATCTATATAAGAAGTATACGCAGTTACAAATATATGTACTAGACTCATATTGGCTAATTCCTGAA